AAGATATGGTCTCCACGGACCCCATTGAATTTCATTCCGAGGAGGAACCTTATAGAGATCGTATCGATTCTTATCAAAGAAGGACAGGTTTAACTGAAGCTGTTCAAACAGGCATAGGTCAACTAAATAGTATTCCCATAGCAATTGGGGTTATGGATTTTCAGTTCATGGGGGGTAGTATGGGATCCGTAGTAGGAGAGAAAATCACCCGTTTGATCGAGTATGCTACTAATCGATCTCTACCTGTCATTATTGTGTGTGCTTCTGGAGGAGCACGCATGCAAGAAGGAAGTTTGAGCTTGATGCAAATGGCTAAAATATCTTCTGCTTCATATAATTATCAATCAAATAAAAAGTTATTCTATGTATCAATTCTTACATCTCCTACAACAGGTGGAGTAACCGCCAGTTTTGGTATGTTGGGAGATGTTATTATTGCGGAACCCAATGCCTACATTGCTTTTGCGGGTAAAAGAGTGATTGAGCAAACATTGAATAAAACAGTACCTGACGGTTCACAAGCGGCTGAGTATTTATTCCATAAGGGCTTATTCGACCCAATCGTACCGCGTAATCTTTTAAAAGGTGTTCTGAGTGAGTTATTTCAGCTCCATGGTTTCTTTCCTTTGAATAAAAATTCCAAAAAAAAATATCGAAATAAAATGAAAATAAATATAGAATAGAAGCGATTTCTATGTCTACTATGTCCACCAAGAACTCCCATTTTTTACTAGGAATCCTTTTTTGTTGGATTGAATTAGTTTAGTTAGAGTCGCGAACTTATATTATAATAAACTCTTTAATTTAAATAAAAACTTTCTATTTTATTAGAAAGATAGATAGAAAGAATATAAGGATGGGGGAATAATGAAATTTCTTAAAGCGGAATATCATACATATTCGTGTAGAAAGATGAATAGGTACACTTCATTTAGTTCTCATTCCTTGCACTTATTAACTACTTAATATTATTTATAATATATTATTTATAATAGTTTATAATAGATATACTTATCATAAGATATCTTTATAATAGGTACAAATATTAAATCGAGGTACCCATTCTATGACAGATCTTAACTTACCCTCTATTTTTGTCCCTTTAGTGGGTCTAGTATTTCCGGCGATTGCAATGGCTTCTTTATTTCTTCATGTCCAAAAAAATAAGATTGTCTAGATCCGACGGGACCAAATTTCATCAATTTATTTCAACACGGAATCATAATACAGATATTTATTTGGTACCGAAAATTGTTTAGTGTAATATGGTACGATATGTGGCTTTTTCCGAACACAAATGAAAGAACTGTTATGCATGCGAATGCATGATATCCGCATAAATGCAGTTATATGCGGGCATATCCGGTTAAAAAGGCTCGGCGAATATTTTTATAATAGAAAGTCAATGTATCTAACCAATTACTCCTAATGGTTCATATCAGAATAGTGCTAGTTGATGAAAGTTACTTCGGCATCAAGAAGAAAAGTAAAGTCAAATTTTTTTCTCAATTCCAATCGAATGCAACGGGATCTAGTATAGTATGAACTGGCGATCAGAACATATATGGATAGAACTTATAACAGGGTCCCGAAAAGCAAGTAATTTTTGCTGGGCCTGTATCCTTTTTTTAGGTTCATTAGGATTCTTAGTGGTTGGCACTTCCAGTTATCTTGGTAGGAATCTGATACCCGGATTTCCATCTCAGCAAATCGTTTTTTTTCCACAAGGGATCGTGATGTCTTTCTATGGGATCGCGGGTCTATTCATTAGTTCCTATTTGTGGTGCACAATTTCATGGAATGTCGGTAGTGGTTATGACCGATTTGATAGAAAAGAAGGAATAATGTGTATTTTTCGTTGGGGATTCCCCGGAATAAATCGTCGCATCTTCCTTCGTTTCTTTATGAAAGATATCCAATCAATCAGAATGGAGGTTAAAGAGGGTCTTTTTCCTCGTCGTATTCTTTATATGGAAATCAGAGGCCAAGGAACCATTCCCTTGACTCGTACTGATGAGAATTTGACTCCACGAGAAATTGAGCAAAAAGCGGCGGAATTGGCCTATTTCTTGCGCGTACCAATTGAAGTATTTTGAAATGAACCGAACGAAGAATGAATGTTTTCTCCGCATAATGGAAGGAGCTTGCTAATTTCCTTTTTAATACAATTGAAGTTTCCTCAGAATATTCATTCGAGCAAAACATGTTAGATTCTGTTTCCTCGGTCCGTTGGCACAACAATCCGCATAGAATAAAACAAAAGTAGGAGAACGTATATGGAACAACTATAATAAATATAATAAACAATAAGAAGAAATTTTTTTCTATACCAAAACCGTTTTGTATGCGTATAGGGCCCAACTCAATTCTTTTATACTAGTAAAAAGTCTAATGAGTCTAATCTAAGTATGAATTCATCAAATATCCGAATATGTATTTCGTAATACAGAATTCATCTTTTTAGGTTAGGCCTCAGATTTTGAATTGATACCGTATTCCTGCGCTATGGTTAGACGGTACAACATTTCGAAAAAATTAATGGAATTGATCCGGGAGGGTTTTTCGTCTTGAAATCCGAATAATATTCGTTACTTCGAGTAGGTTTTTCGAGTATTTATCGAAAGGAACAAATGAAGATGAAATTCGTTCGAATTTGCCCAATCGAGATATCCCGAAATCCTAAACTAAAATACTATATATATACTTAATATATATATTATTATATTATTTATTATTTTTATTTCATAAATTTTATTTTTTTCATCCGAAAAGGGGCCCTTATTCTATTTCTATATTCCTTCTAGATCTAAGGACTAAATTATTATACAAAAATAGGAATAGAATAGATCCATAGGTTCGATACCTTGTTATAGGACTCGCGCTTTAGAGAAATATCAGATCAGATAGAGTTGACAAATGAAGCAGTTCATTACCAATTCACAAATAAAAAATGAAAAAAAAGAAAGCATTGACTTCCCTCCCATATCTTGCATCTATAGTATTTTTGCCCTGGTGGGTCTCTCTCTCATTTCAAAAAAGTCTGGAACCTTGGATTATTAATTGGTGGAATACTAGGCAATCCGAAACTTTTTTGAATGATATTCAAGAGAAAAATGTTCTAGAAAAATTCCTAGAATTAGAAGAACTCTTCTTGTTGGACGAAATGATAAAAGAATACCCGGAGACACATATACAAAAGTTTCGTATAGGAATACACAAGGAAACGATACAATTGGTCAAAACACACAATGAATATCATCTCCATATCATTTTGCATTTTTCGACAAATATAATCTGTTTCGCTATTCTAAGTGGTTATTTTATTCTGGGTAATGAAAAGCTTGTCATTCTTAATTCTTGGGTTCAGGAATTCTTCTATAACTTAAGTGACACAATAAAAGCTTTTTCGATTCTTTTAGTTACTGATTTATGGATCGGATTTCACTCGACCCACGGTTGGGAACTAATGATTGGTTTGATCTACAATGATTTTGGATTGGCTCATAACGATCAAATTATATCTGGTCTTGTTTCCACTTTTCCAGTTATTCTAGATACAATTGTGAAATATTGGATCTTCCGTTTTTTAAATCGCGTATCTCCTTCGCTCGTAGTCATTTATCATTCAATGAATGAATGAAGAACTTATTTGATCTCCTGATATCAATCAAAATTTTTCTTCGCGTATAAAGAAAGCATTTTACTTATTTTCTTTATACTTCTACCTCTTCAAGGTATTCGTCCTATTTTAGTAGAATTATTTCGGTACAATGGCAGACTCGCGGATAGGGAACTATACTAGTCACCTATCTAATTTATTGTAGAAATTCCTGGATCAATGATTGGATCATGCAAAATAGAAATACTTTTTCTTGGGTAAAGGAACAGATGACTCGATCTATTTCTGTATCGATCATGATATATGTAATAACTCGAACATCTATTTCAAATGCGTATCCCATTTTTGCGCAGCAAGGTTATGAAAATCCACGAGAAGCAACTGGGCGAATTGTATGCGCCAATTGCCATTTAGCTAATAAGCCTGTGGATATTGAAGTTCCGCAAGCTGTACTTCCTGATACTGTATTTGAAGCAGTTGTTCGAATTCCTTATGATAAGCAACTGAAACAAGTTCTTGCTAATGGTAAAAAGGGGGCTTTGAATGTGGGGGCTGTTCTTATTTTACCCGAGGGATTCGAATTAGCCCCTCCCGATCGTATTTCTCCCGAGGTGAAAGAAAAGATAGGAAATCTGTCTTTTCAGAGTTATCGTCCCAATAAAAGAAATATTCTTGTGATAGGTCCTGTTCCAGGTCAGAAATATAGTGAAATCGTCTTTCCCATTCTTTCCCCCGACCCTGCTACGAAGAAAGATGTTCACTTCTTAAAATATCCCATATATGTAGGAGGGAACCGGGGAAGGGGTCAGATTTATCCTGATGGGAGCAAGAGTAACAATACGGTCTATAATGCTACATCCGCAGGTATAGTAAGCAGAATAGTACGTAAAGAAAAAGGAGGATATGAAATAACCATAGTTGATGCATCGGATGGACACCAAGTGGTTGATATTATACCTCCAGGACCAGAACTTCTTGTTTCAGAGGGTGAATCCATCAAGCTTGATCAACCATTAACAAGCAATCCTAATGTAGGGGGGTTTGGTCAGGGAGATGCAGAAATAGTGCTTCAAGATCCATTACGCGTCCAAGGCCTTTTGTTCTTCTTGGCATCTGTTATTTTGGCACAAATTTTTTTGGTTCTTAAAAAGAAACAGTTTGAAAAGGTTCAATTATTCGAAATGAATTTCTAGATCCAGAGATTCCTTACCATCAAGTTGGTAAAAAGCGCGGAATTCTTGTCAATCAATACAATTAAATATGTATGATCAAAAAATTCTGTAAATACCTCTGCTTGCTTTGTTTATACTGCTTTTTCGGGATGTATGGAATTCATTACTTCTATCCCATTCCTAGCACTAGACAATAGGCATATAAAAAC